TTTCTACCTCTTATTATAGTGTGTGCTTCCGGAGGGGCACGCATGCAAGAAGGAAGTTTGAGCTTGATGCAAATGGCTAAAATATCTTCTGCTTTATATGATTATCAATCAAATAAAAAATTATTCTATGTACCAATCCTTACATCTCCTACTACCGGTGGGGTGACAGCTAGTTTTGGTATGTTGGGGGATATCATTATTGCCGAACCCAATGCCTACATTGCGTTTGCGGGTAAAAGAGTAATTGAACAAACATTGAATAAAACAGTACCCGAAGGTTCACAAGCGGCTGAGTATTTATTCCAGAAGGGCTTATTTGATCTAATCGTACCACGTAATCCTTTAAAAAGCGTTCTGAGTGAGTTATTTCAACTCCATACTTTCTTTCCTTTGAATCAAAATTAGAACATTAAGTTCAATTATTTTGAGCAAACAAGTAATTAGTTTATCAGAATCCAAGTCAAAATTAGACGAATGGGGGTTTCTTTGTTGACATAAGATCTAATCGTATAAAGAATCAAAAGTCACAAAAAATCCGCCCCTTTTTCTATATTCCTGATTATTGATCAAGACGCCTCTATCAACAATATAAAAGATGAAATTCTTTTTTTCGTGAAATTAGGCAAATAAAAAAAATATCCTCTTCTCGTCATATATAATTAAAATCTACAAAATATAGAATTTTTTATCTTTCTATATCTTACGATAATCCTATTTTGACTAAGAATCCCTGCTCCTGCTGGATGGGATTCTAACAAACCCTTCAATATAAATATATAAATAGAATGAATTTTTAAGAATATAATTAATTTTTAAGAAACTTTTTGCTTAGTAAATGAAATTCGAAGACAAGAGCAAAAAATGAAGAAAAGAATAATAATAATATCTCATCCATATCCTTTCAAATCTTTCATGTAGAAATTAGATCTATACTTAATAGATATTAAGTAATAATAATTCCAATTTCTAATTATCAAATTATAATAAGATATCTTTATATATAATAAGATATCTTTATATTATAAATATAAAATATAAATAATAATAAAAGGTACAAATAATAAATCGAGGTACCCATTCTATGACAACTCTTAACTTTCCCTCTGTTTTGGTGCCTTTAGTAGGCCTAGTCTTTCCGGCAATCGCAATGGCTTCTTTATTTCTTCATGTTCAAAAAAACAAGATTGTTTAGAGCCGATGGGCCAAAATCTCATCTATTTTTTTTTTTTCAAAACTGACGCTTGTATCATAACACAGATATCCATTTAGCAAAATATGGTATAAGCGGCTTCCGCCGAAAAACTCTTATGTCTGCAGAAAATGGTATTAGGGGTAAATGTATTCTAGCTATTTTCAAATAGACCCGAATTGACGGATGGCTGAACTGTAAAGTTGGTCTATCTATATGTATGTGGCTATCTTTAGTGAGATCATACGAAGGGTATGTTATTAGTTTAGATCTAACCAATTTAATGAATTACTCCTAAAGGTTCACATCAAACTAGTGCTAGTTGATGCGAGTTACTTCGGAAACAAAAGGACTAAAGTCAAATTCATTTGGGGTATTCTCTCAATTCCAAAAAACGCAACCGGATCAAGTATGAGTTGTCGATCAGAACATATATGGATAGAACCTATAACGGGGGCTCGAAAAACAAGTAATTTCTGCTGGGCTGTTATCCTTTTTTTAGGTTCATTAGGATTCTTGTTGGTTGGAACCTCCAGTTATCTTGGTAGAAATTTGATATCTTTATTTCCGTCTCAGGAAATAGTTTTTTTTCCACAAGGAATTGTGATGTCTTTCTATGGGATCGCGGGTCTTTTTATTAGCTCCTATTTGTGGTGCACAATTTCGTGGAATGTAGGTAGTGGTTATGATCGATTTGATAGAAAAGACGGAATAGTGTGTATCTTTCGGTGGGGATTTCCTGGAAAAAATCGTCGGGTCTTCCTCCGATTTCTTATAAAAGATATTCAGTCCGTCAGAATAGAAGTTAAAGAGGGTATTTATGCTCGTCGTGTCCTTTATATGGATATCAGAGGCCAGGGAGCCATTCCATTGACTCGTACTGATGAGAATTTTACTCCACGGGAAATGGAACAAAAAGCTGCTGAATTGGCCTATTTCTTGCGTGTACCAATTGAAGTATTTTAAGAAATGAGCCAAGAAATCAATGCTTTCTCAGCAGGAGGGTAAAAACGCAAGAATCCTATTTTTCTATAAGATAACTTAATTGAGGTTTCTTCAGAACATTCATTCGAGTCAAAGCATACATATATGCAACAAGTATAAAATAAAACTCTTTTGGGGATCTTTTATATGTATCGAAATATACACAACTCAATTCAATAAAAAATCAGAAACAAATCGAAATATCTCATAATCAACCATTTCGAAATAAGGAAATTCCCCCCTTTTTTACTTGTTGGAATTGAGACTTTAGATTCAGATAGATCATATCTTCTAATTTTTTAGAAGCTTCTTTTTATACTTTTTGTG